AAATTATCCCATGGAGACCTGTATAATTATTGGGTTTATACCAATGAACAAAAAAAATACAACTTGAGCAATGAATTAATAAGTCGAATAAAAGCTCTAGAAAAAGAAAAAAAAGAAAAGGGATTTCTTGCTCTAGATATGCTCGAAAAAAGGACTAGATTTTGCAATCATGAGAATGAAAAAGAATGCTTGACCAAAACATATGATCCTTTATTGAGCGGACCATGCCGTGGAGCAATAAAAGATTTTGATTTACATACAATCATAAATGATTTTATCCCTTATATGGAGGATTCCATAAAAAGTCTTTGGATAAATAAGATCCATGGGTTACTTCCTAATAATTTCCGAGAATTTGAACATCAAAAGAATTCACTTGGTGGTGGTAAATCATTTTTTAATTATATCCGTAATTCCTTAACTTCATTTTCTTTTGAATTCACACCCAATTTTTCTTTGAAAAACTGTTCTTTATTGGCAGAACAAAGAAAAATTGATTCAGAAAGTCAAGCAAAATCTTTGAAATTTGTATTCGATATAATGACAATTGATCAAAATGATCAAACAACTAGAAATGAATCTATTGGAATAGAAGAAATCCGTAAAAAGGTTTCTCAATGGTCATATAAATTGACCAATGTTCTGGAAGAACTGGAGGAAGAAAATGAGGAAAAATCGATGGAAAATATGGAAATTCGTTCAAGAAAAGCCAAACGCGTGATAATTTATACTGATAATGAGGATTATACCGATTTTTTTACTAATAATACTAGTAATAGTGATCAAACAGAAGATGTGACTTTGATACGCTACTTGCAACAATCGGATTTTCGTAGGGATATAATAAAAGGATCCATGCGTACTCAAAGACGTAAAACAGTTATTTGGCAAATGTTTCAAGCAAATGCGCATTCCCCGCTTTTTTTGGATCGAATAGACAAAACATTTTTTTTTTCTTCTTTTGATATCTCTGAAATGATGAATCTCATTTTTAGGAATTCGGTCGAGAGAGAACCGGAATTGAAAATTTCCAATTTTGAGGAGGAAGGGACAAAAGAAAAGAAAAAAAACGAGGAAAAAAAAAAAAAAGAGGAAAATGAACGGACAGCAACATCAGAAATTTGGGATAACATTATATTTGGTCAAGCAATAAGAGGTTTAATGTTAATAACCCAGTCTTTTCTTAGAAAATACATTGTATTGCCTTCATTGATAATAGCGAAAAATATTGGCCGTGTGTTATTACACCAATTGCCCGAGTGGTATGAGGATTTTAAGGAATGTGAGAGAGAAAGACATGTTAAATGCACCTATAATGGTGTTCAATTATCGGAAAGAGAATTTCCCAAAAATTGGTTAACAGAGGGTATTCAGATAAAGATTCTATCTCCTTTCTATCTTAAACCCTGGCAAAGATCTAAAATACGATCTCATCATAGAGATCCAATGAAAAAAAAAAGAAAAAAAGAAGATTTTTGTTATTTAACAGTTTTGGGAATGGAAGTAGAAGTTCCTTTTGGTTCTCCCCGAAAACGACCTTCTTTTTTTGAACCCATTTATAAAGAACTCCTAAAAAAAATTAGAAAAGGAAAAAAGAATTCTTTTTTCCTTCCAAAAGTTTTTAAAGAAAAAAAAAAATGGGTTATCGAAATAGTTCTAGTTATAAAACAAAAAATAAAGGAAAAAGTAAACCCCATTTTCTTATTTGAATCGAGGAAGGTAAAAGTATATAAACCGAATGAAAATGTAAGAGATTCTAAAATAAATAATAAGATTATTTGCGAATCAACCATTCGAATTCGATCCATGAATTGGGCAAATTACTCACTCATAGAAAAAAAAATAAAGGATCTTGCTGATAGAACAGTCACAATCAGGAATCAAATAGAACTAGAACGAATCACAAAAGACAAGAAAAAAAGAGTTCTAACTTGTGATGATAAAAAATCGGAATCACAGAAACATATTTTGCAGATATTTAAAAGAAAAAAGATCCGATTTATACGTAAATTAAATTCTTTTATGAAATCATTCATTGAAAAAATATACATAGATATCTTTCTACGTATGATTACTATTTTTAGGATCAATGCACAACTTTTCCTTGAATCAATAAAAAAAATGATCACAAAATCGATTTACAACGATGAAACAAATCGAAAAGGAATTGATGAAAGAGATCAAAATACAATGAACTTTATTTCGACTATAAAAAAATCGTTTTCTAATACTAATATCCGTAATAATAATTCAAATATTGATTGTTATTATAATTATGATTTATCCTACTTGTCCCAAGCATATGTATTTTACAAATTATCACAAACCCAATTACTTAACAAGTATCACTTGAGATCTGTACTTCAATATACCAGAACCCATTCTTTTATTAAGGATAAAATCAAGGATTATTGTATGACACGAGGAATATTTGATTCCAAATCAAAGCAAAAGAAAATTTATAAGTCTGGAAAAAATGAATGGAAAAACTGGTTAAAGGGCCATTATCAATACAATTTATCTCAGACAAAATGGTCTCGATTAGTACCTAAAAAATGGCGAAATAGAATCAACCAACGCTCTATGATTCAAAATAAAAACTCAATTAAATTTGATTCACATAAAAAAGAAAAAGACCAATTAATTCATTACATGAAGCAAAATTACTATGCGATGGCAGTGGATTCATTGACGAGTCAAAAAGCAAAATTTAAAAAACACTACAGATATTCTCTTTTATCACATAAATATATGAATTATGGGAATAGGAAGGACTCATATATTTATGAATCAACATTACAAGTAAAAGGAGACCAAGAAATTCCATACAATTTCAATACACTGAAACCCGAATCATTTTATGTATTGGTAAGTATACCCATTAGTAATTATCTAGAAAAGGAATATATTATTGCTACACATAAAAATCTGGATAGAAAATATTTTGATTGTAGAATTATCCCTATTTGTCTTAGAAAAAATATCGACATTGAGACCTGGACCAATACACATATCAGCACCAAAATTGAGAAAAATACTAAGACTGAAAACAAAATTCTCAAAAAATGGAAAAAAAAAGATATTTTTTCTCTTACAATTCATCAAGGAATTAAACCATCCAATAAAAAAAAACACTTTTTTGATTGGATGGGAATGAATCAAGAAAAGGTTTCTCGTACCATATCAAAATCAAATCTAGAACCCCAGTTGTTCCCAGAATTTGTGCCACTCTTTGATGCATATAGGATTAAACCATGGATCATACCAATCCAATTTCTTCTTTTTAATTTGGATTTCTATGAAAATATTAGTAAAAATAAAAAAAAAAATCTTCAGATATTACCTAATCAAAAAGAATATCTGAAATTAGAAAATTTCAACCAAGAAAAAAACGAACAACAGGAACAAGAAAATCTTGGAGTTGAAGACAATTACGCGAGATTAGACATTAAAAAAGGTAAAAATAAAAAACAATCCAAGAAAAAGAAGGAAGCAGAACTAGAATTATTCCTGAATAAATATTTCCTTTTTCAATTAAAATGGGATGACTTCTTGAATCAAAATATGATCAATAATTTCAAGGTATATTGTCACCTACTTAGACTGATAAATCCAAGGAAAATGACTATATCCACGATTCAAAGAGGAGAGATACGTCTGAATGAACTGCTAACTCACAAAGATCTAGCTATTACAGAATTGATAAAAAGGGGAGTATTGATTGTCGAACCGATTCGTTTATCTATAAAAAGGGATGGAAAATTGATTATATATCAAACCCTACGTATTTCATTGATCGATAAAATGAAGCACCAAACTAACAGAAAATGTATAAAAAAAAGATATGTTGATAAGAAGAATTTTGATAAATCCGTTGCAAGGCACGGCAATATACTTGTGAATGGAGACAAAAGTAATTATGATTTCTTTGTTCCTGAAAATATTCTATCTCCTAGACGTCGTAGAGAATTGAGAATTCTAATTTGTTTTAATTCTCGTAATTGGAATTTTGTGGATAGAAATCTAGTATTTTGCAATGAAAGCAACATAAAAAACTCTGGAAAATTTTTGAATGAGGACAAGCATTTTAATACTAATACAGATACAAATAAATTCATTAAATACAAATTGTTTCTTTGGCCCAATTACCGATTAGAAGATTTAGCTTGTATGAATCGCTATTGGTTTAATACCAATAATGGCAGCCGTTTCAGTATGTTAAGGATATATATGTATCCACGATTCAGAATTTGTTAATAGTATATTTCCTATATATCTGTGATATTTTTCGGTAAATAAAAGCCGAAAGATATACATATACGCTGTATTACATTCTGGTACATGACACGGATTTAATGGCGTATCAATTCAATTGAATCTAGGACGAAATCGGCAGAATCCTTGAATGTAGAAATGTATTTTCTCTTTCTTTTCTATTCTATCCAAATCAAATTTTCAATTTGATTTGGATAGAATAGAAAAAAATAGGAAAAAATCCAAATTTTTGTGTGTACTAGATTAAAATAACTGGCATAAAGATTATTATTTTTATTTTTCCTGATCGATTCGGTAAAGTAAAATAAATCCATGGGAAAGAAAAAAAGATAGAAATTTTTTTTATGATCAAAAATTCATTCATCTCCGTTATTTCACAAGAAGAAAAAGAAGAAAACAAAGGTTCTGTTGAATTTCAAGTATTAAGTTTCACCAGTAAGATACGTAGACTTACTTCACATTTGGAATTGCACAAAAGAGATTTTTTATCCCAAAGAGGTCTACGAATAATTCTGGGAAAACGTCAACGGCTCCTGGCTTATTTGTCAAAGAAAAATAGAGTCCGTTATAAGAAATTAATGGATCAGTTGGATATTCGGGAACCAAAAACTCGTTAATTTAATCGTTTGAATTTTTTTTTTTTTTATAGTTATTTTATTAGATTTTTCATTTTGATGAACCTCGTTTTGAGGAATTCGTGGAATAATGAATTAAGGAAGAAAAAATATGACTATACCGGCTACAAGAAAAGATCTCATGATAGTCAATATGGGCCCTCACCACCCATCAATGCATGGTGTTCTTCGACTGATCGTTACTCTCGATGGTGAAGATGTTATTGATTGTGAACCCATATTGGGATATTTACACAGAGGAATGGAAAAAATAGCAGAAAACCGAACAATTATACAATATCTTCCTTATGTAACACGTTGGGATTATTTAGCTACTATGTTCACAGAGGCAATAACGGTAAATGCACCAGAACAATTGGAAAATGTTCAAGTACCTCAGAGAGCCAGTTATATCAGAGTAATTATGCTGGAGCTGAGCCGTATAGCTTCTCATTTGTTATGGCTTGGACCTTTTATGGCGGATATAGGTGCACAGACTCCTTTTTTCTATATTTTCAGAGAGAGAGAATTGTTATATGACCTATTCGAAGCCGCCACAGGTATGCGAATGATGCATAATTATTTCCGCATCGGAGGAGTAGCTGCTGATCTACCTCATGGCTGGATAGATAAATGTTTTGATTTCTGCGATTATTTTTTAACAGGAGTTGTTGAATATCAAAAACTTATTACACGGAATCCCATTTTTTTGGAACGAGTTGAAAGAGTGGGCATTATTGGTGGAGAGGAAGCAATAAATTGGGGTTTATCAGGACCGATGTTACGAGCTTCTGGAATCCAATGGGATCTTCGTAAAGTTGATCATTATGAATGTTACAATGAATTCGATTGGGAAGTCCAATGGCAAAAAGAAGGAGATTCATTAGCTCGTTATTTAGTACGAATAGGTGAAATGGGGGAATCCATAAAAATTATTCAACAGGCTCTAGAAGGAATTCCTGGAGGTCCCTATGAGAATTTAGAAGTCCGACGCTTTGATAGAGCAAAAAATTCCGAATGGAATGATTTTGAATATAGATTTATTAGTAAAAAACCTTCACCCAATTTTGAATTGTCGAAACAAGAACTTTATGTCAGAGTAGAAGCCCCAAAAGGAGAATTAGGAATTTATTTGATAGGGGATAATAGCATTTTCCCCTGGAGATGGAAAATTCGTCCACCCGGTTTCATCAATTTGCAAATTCTTCCTCAGCTAGTTAAAAGAATGAAATTGGCTGATATCATGACGATACTAGGTAGTATAGATATCATTATGGGAGAAGTTGATCGTTGAAATGATAATTGATACGACAGAAGTACAAGCTATCAATTCTTTTTCTACATCGGAATCCATAAAAGAAATCTATGGACTCATATGGATGTTTGTATCCATTTTTACCCTTATATTTGGAATCATAATAGGGGTACTAGTAATTGTGTGGTTAGAAAGAGAAATATCTGCAACGATACAACAACGTATTGGGCCTGAATATGCTGGTCCGTTGGGAATTCTTCAAGCTCTAGCGGATGGGACTAAATTACTTTTTAAGGAGGACCTACTCCCATCTAGAGGAGATATTTGTTTGTTTAGTGTCGGACCGTCTATAGCGGTCATATCAATTCTACTAAGTTATTTAGTAATTCCTTTTGGATACCGCCTTGTTTTAGGTGATCTCAGTATAGGTGTTTTTTTATGGATCACCATTTCAAGTATTGCCCCTATTGGGCTTCTTATGTCAGGATATGGATCGAATAATAAATATTCTTTTTCAGGTGGTCTACGAGCTGCTGCTCAATCTATTAGTTATGAAATACCATTAACTCTATGTGTGTTATCAATATCTCTACGTGTGATTCGTTGGAATATGAACTTTTACCTCTTTCCTAGAAATAAATAAAGAAAAGAGGTTGAATGTATTGAATAGATATTTTTTTTTTATTCATCGATGAGTTAAACCAGATAGTTATATGAGTGAAACAAAACAGCTTATAAATTTGCAGTAAGAAGAGAAAATCTCATTCCCTATGTACAAGAATGAAATTAAAGTAAACATAAGCAGCGTAAACTATTTACCCCAAGATTGAGATTCTTTGATTAGTCATCATATCTTGAAGCGGGTGCAAAAGATCAACTGTATGGAGTTTCCACTACTGTCTTGTATGTATTAACATACCGGGGATCAATCAAAAATCGGTGGACAGTTAGGAACACCAAGGTACACAAAGGATTAGTAATGGGGATAATGTAAGGTATCAAAAAAAGAGATATTTCTGCATAAAACGAATCATAATAAGGGCTTTAAGTTGGTAGAAATGATCAAGAAGTATCTCCCTACGATTCCGATCTCGAGTATGCTCCTATTCACTGATTAAAGAAATGACTATCAAGAACGAATTAATCCTTTATTTTTTTTTTTTCTAAATACCTTCTTCTGAGACAGAAGAACAGGAACAAAAGAAATGGAATGCAATAATCGAATGAATGAATAAAAATTTTTATAAAAAAAAAAAAAAAGATCTTTATTTATTCTTTCTTTCCTATATCCGTATTCATACATACGGAATTCTTATCATTATTCATGAACTAATGCCTATATATATATATATATATTGATAACGAATATTTTATTGAAAGATTAAGTTATTACCGAACAAAGAAAAATTATCATTATCATTATAAGGATGAGATCAATTCGGAAGCACTTTTTTTCTTATTCTAGCGGACAGAATTCCATTGGTCTAATTTGGGACTCTCCGATGTATCTTTATTCGATCTATCCGGGTAAAAATACCGAACCAGTCCTTACATTTATTTGTGGCCATAGAGGAGCCGTATGAAGCTGAAGTTTCATGTACGGTTTTGTAATAGCGATGGGAACAGTGATGTTATTATCGACTATGATTATCTAATAGTTCAAGTACAGTTGATATAGTTGAAGCACAGTCAAAATATGGTTTTTGGGGGTGGAATCTGTGGCGTCAACCTATAGGGTTTATTGTTTTTCTAATTTCTTCTCTAGCCGAATGTGAGAGATTGCCATTTGATTTACCGGAAGCAGAGGAGGAATTAGTAGCAGGTTATCAAACCGAATATTCAGGTATCAAATTCGGTTTATTTTATATTGCTTCTTATCTAAATCTATTACTTTCTTCATTATTTGTAACAGTTCTTTACTTAGGTGGGTGGAATTTTTCTATTCCGTACATATCTATTCCTGAACTTTTCGGAATAAATAAAATGGCCGGAGTTTTTGGAATTACAATTGGTATCTTTATTACATTAGCTAAAGCTTATTTGTTTCTGTTCATTCCTATCACAACAAGGTGGACTTTGCCTAGGATAAGAATGGACCAGCTATTAAATCTTGGATGGAAATTTCTTTTACCCATTTCTTTAGGTAATCTATTATTGACAACTTCTTCCCAACTTGTTTCACTATAAATAAGAAAATACGATAACGATATTCCAGATTCATAACCTCTTTCAAACAAGAGAAAGAAACATCAATTTATTCCTGGATATTTACAATATGTTCTCCATGGTGACTGGGTTCATGAGTTATAGTCAACAAACAATACGAGCTGCAAGGTATATTGGTCAAAGTTTCGTAATTACCTTATCCCACACAAATCGTTTACCTATAACTATTCAATATCCTTATGAAAAATCGATCACATCAGAGCGTTTCCGTGGTCGAATCCACTTTGAATTTGATAAATGTATTGCTTGTGAAGTATGTGTTCGTGTATGCCCGATAGATCTACCCGTTGTTGATTGGAGATTTGAAAGAGATATTAAAAAAAAACAATTGCTTAATTATAGTATTGATTTTGGGGTCTGTATATTTTGTGGTAATTGTGTCGAGTATTGTCCAACAAACTGTTTATCAATGACTGAAGAATATGAACTTTCTACTTCTGATCGTCACGAATTGAATTATAATCAAATTGCTTTGGGTCGGTTACCAATGTCAATAATTGGAGATTACACAATTCAAACAGTTATGAATTCGACTCAAATCAAAATAGACAAAGATAAACCCTTTGATTCAAGAACGATTACCAATTACTAAGATTTTGTTTTGATATAAAAGACCCAAGCTTTTTTTATTTTGTTTGGTCAGTAACTACAAATAATAATTAATAATTATTGATTGTTGAGAATTATTCTTTGATTTAAACTGAGAATATATTTTTCGTGATGATTTCGAAATATACAATCCCCATTACTCTTTTCTCGATAATTTTATCTATATCTACATTAATCCATATAAAAAAAAGTGTTAATTCAATTAGGAATGTATCATATACAAGAAAAAAATGGGACAACCCCTTTTCCTTTCCTGGACCATTCAGTAAGGTCATGAAATATTTCGACTTATTTATTAATTTTTTATTTTAATAATGGATTTACCTGGACCAATACATGATATTCTTGTAGTATTTTTGGGATCAGTTCTTGTATTAGGAAGTCTGGGAGTAGTATTACTTACCAATCCCATTTTTTCTGCCTTTTCGTTGGGATTGGTTCTTGTTTGTATATCCTTATTCTATATTCTATCGAATTCCTATTTTGTAGCTGCCGCACAGCTCCTTATTTATGTTGGAGCTATAAATGTCTTAATCATATTTGCTGTAATGTTCATGAATGGTTCAGAATATTCCAATGATTCCTATTTTTGGACCATTGGAGATGGGGTCACTTCACTGGTTTGTACAAGTATTCTTTTTTCACTAATTACTATTATCCCAGATACGTCATGGTACGGAATTTTTTGGACTACAAGATCAAGCCAGATTATGGAACAGGACCTAATAAATAACATTCAACAAATTGGTATTCATTTATCAACAGATTTTTATCTTCCCTTTGAACTCATTTCCATAATTCTTTTAGTTTCCTTGATAGGTGCAATTACTATGGCTCGTCAATAATAAATACTTAGAATTTCATTCTAAATAAATAACTAAATAAATAAAATAAATGGAAAGGTTTAAGGTTTTTATAAGGTTTTTAATTAAACCTATCTATTGCCAATACCTTCTTTTATTCTGTAATCGTTCTATTCTAATCAATCGAATCGGTTGAATTGTTGTTCATATTGAAATGAATCAAGATTGATAAGGAGTTAGTCAATGATGTTCGAGCATGTACTTTTTTTGAGTGTCTATTTATTCTCTATCGGTATCTATGGATTAATCACAAGTCGAAAGATGGTTAGAGCACTTATGTGTCTTGAGCTTATACTCAATTCAGTTAATATCAATCTCGTAACATTTTCAGATATATTTGATAGTCGCCAATTAAAAGGCGACATTTTCTCAATCTTTGTTATAGCTGTTGCGGCTGCTGAAGCAGCTATTGGGCTAGCTATTGTTTCATCAATCCATCGTAACAGAAAATCAACTCGTATCAATCAATCGAATTTGTTGAATAATTAGTTATGATCATAAGATACATAATATCACATAGAATATTAATCCATTAGATATTATAGATATTATATATTATAATTTTATAATTTTGATTATTATTATATATAAATATATAAAATAAATATATATATTTAGTATTGAATTAATTTACTATTGAATAATAAATATTTTCATATTGAATAAATACTTTGAATTAATATTTCAATATTGACCAATTTTATTTGTTGCTCAATTTGAATTCACATGTGCAACTCGCATGATCATGGTTGTTGAAAGAGAAATCAAAGTATCTTGGACTTTTCTCATGAACAGGTTTAGAAATATATTGATTCTTAAAATTTTGATAAACCACTGCTTCGTCTGGTGTCTACAATATAAATGTATGATTCATTTACTACTAATTTTATTTTGCCAGATCGAAAATTTTTTATGCTCAAAGCTGGAATTTATAGATCCAATGTCACATTCAGTAAAAATTTATGATACATGTATAGGGTGTACTCAATGTGTACGAGCCTGCCCCACAGATGTATTGGAAATGATACCTTGGGACGGATGTAAAGCTAAGCAAATTGCTTCCGCACCAAGAACCGAGGACTGTGTAGGTTGTAAGAGATGTGAATCCGCCTGCCCAACAGATTTTTTGAGTGTCCGTGTTTATTTATGGCATGAAACAACTCGCAGCATGGGTCTATCTTATTGATACATTACAAAAAACTCCACTTGAATCATTTGATTCCTCTTTACCGACAAAAGCCCGTACTCGATAAAATTTATTATTTCGAGCACGGGTTTTTCTGGTCAAAACATATCTTGTCTTTATCACGAGTTATTTTCCTTGGTTAACAATACTTGTAGTTTTGCCGATATTCGCGGGTTCCTCAATTTTCTTTTTTCCTCATAGAGGAAATAAGATGTTTAGATGGTATACAATTTGTATATGCTTATTAGAACTCCTTCTAACAACCTATGCATTCTGTTATCATTTCCAATTGGACGATCCATTAATCCAATTGGAAGAAGATTATAAATGGATAGATATTTTTGATTTTCACTGGAGACTGGGAATCGATGGACTTTCCATAGGACCCATTTTACTGACAGGATTTATCACTACTTTAGCTACTTTAGCAGCTTGGCCAGTTACGCGAAATTCGCGATTGTTCTATTTCCTGATGTTAGCAATGTACAGCGGTCAAATAGGATCATTTTCTTCTCGAGACCTTTTACTTTTTTTCATCATGTGGGAGTTAGAATTAATTCCTGTTTACTTACTTTTATCTATGTGGGGAGGAAAAAAACGTCTCTACTCGGCTACAAAGTTTATTTTGTACACAGCGGGGGGTTCCATTTTTCTCTTAATAGGAGTTCTAGGTATGGGTTTATATGGTTCCAATGAACCAACATTAGATTTTGAAAGATTAGCTAATCAATCATATCCTGTGGCATTGGAAATAATATTATATTTTGGTTTCTTTATTGCTTATGCTGTCAAATCGCCGATTATACCCCTGCATACATGGTTACCAAATACCCATGGAGAAGCACATTACAGTACATGTATGCTTCTAGCTGGAATCTTATTAAAAATGGGAGCATATGGATTGATTCGGATCAATATGGAATTATTACCCCACGCTCATTCTATATTTTCTCCCTGGTTGGTAATAGTTGGAGCGATGCAAATAATCTATGCAGCTTTAATTTCTCTCGGTCAACGCAATTTTAAAAAGAGAATAGCCTATTCCTCTGTATCTCACATGGGTTTTACAATTATAGGAATTGGTTCTATAACCGACATGGGACTCAATGGAGCCATTTTACAAATACTCTCTCATGGATTTATTGGTGCTGCACTTTTTTTCTTGGCAGGAACGAGTTGTGATAGAACACGTCTTGTTTATCTCGACGAAATGGGAGGGATATCCATCCCAATGCCAAAAATATTTACCATGTTCAGTAGTTTCTCGATGGCTTCTCTTGCATTGCCAGGAATGAGTGGTTTTGTTGCGGAATCGGTAGTATTTTTGGGAATAATTACTAGTCCAAAATATCTTTTAATCCCAAAAATACTAATTACTTTTGTAATGGCAATTGGAGTGATATTAACTCCTATTTATTTATTATCTATGTCACGTCAGATGTTCTATGGATACAAGCTATTCAATGTTCCACACTCTAATTTTTTTGATTCTGGACCACGAGAACTATTTGTTTCAATTTGTATCTTTCTACCCATAATAGGGATTGGTATTTATCCTGATTTCGTTCTCTCGTTATCAGTTGACAGGGTACAAGCTATCCTATCTAATTACTTTTATAGATAGTGTTTCATTAATGAGACAAAGAGTCTTATAATTCTTTAATTTTAAGATTTTTTTTAAATCGTTCGCTGTACAATGCAAAAAAGAAAGTGAATTAGAATTGTAATGAGATGCATTTCGAGTTTTTGTTTTGACAGGTTGTCAAAACAAAAACTCGAACAAGCAAACTTTCGTTATATATGGGACGATATTCTTATGTATTTTTCATGTAGCTTATTCAATTAGATGTTAATGTGAATGAACCATAACTATGTAAACCTATTCCTAATAGATTGACCCCAAAATAGCATATCCAAATTATAAAAAATCCTATAGAAGCTATAAGTGCCGAATTCGTACCTTGTAAACTTTGATTTGTTCTAGTATGTGAATAAATCGCGAATATGGTCCAAGTAATAAATGCCCAAGTTTCCTTCGGGTCCCAACTCCAATAAGATCCCCATGCTTCATTGGCCCATACTGCTCCACAAAGAATGCCTATGGTTAAAAAGGTAAACCCTAAACTAATCATACGATAACTCCAATAATCCAAACGTTGAGTCAATTGATATTTGTAATAATTTTGAAATGAAAGAAAAGAAGGGTTTTTAAAAACCCTTCTTCTTTTTTCATTCAAGTATTTAATCTCACCAAAGAAAAATGATCTAATTAAGAAATTATTGCTTTTACAAAAAAAATTGATGTTGTTTCGAAATGTAATGATTAGAAGAGCAATTGATAATAACGATCCGCATAAAAGAGCTGCATAGCTCAATAACATCATACTTACGTGCATCATTAACCACTGAGATTGTAGAGCGGGTACTAATATTGCGGATTGATGCATTTCAGTTGAAAGACCCGACGTAGCGAAGCCTTGAGTAAAAATAGTACTTGGGGTAGTTATTATGCTTAAATCATTTTTATGGTTCAATTTCTTGGAAATTATATGAATAATAAATAAACTACATGAAAGGAAGATTAATGACTCGTATAAATTACTTAACGGAAAATGTCCCGAAGAAATCCAACGAGAAATTAATAATCCTGTTATAGAGAAAAAGGTGGCTATCATCCCTTTTTCCGATGAATCACGTAATCCTACGATTTCATAGACTAATAAGTTCATGAAATGAATCGTAATCACAATTGAAATGATCGAAAAAGAGATATGAGTTAATATATGTTCTAAAGTCACAAATATCATAAAAAAAGTGTCCCATTACAGAATTGAAATCGGAAATTGAATACATTATAGGATACATTGTGTCTCTTTTAGAGGATGCCGCCACTCGGACTCGAACCGAGATGCTCTAGCACTGCTTCCTAAGAGCAGCGTGTCTACCGATTTCACCATGGCGGCTTACTTGAAATAATAATATTCAATTCATGTTGAATCGTCAAGAATCAAGGATTCAATATAGTCTAGGAAACATTAGAATCGATGAAAAAAGACTCATTTAAATTCATATTTGAATCTTCATTCAATAAAATAATCCTTAGTTAGTATCGTCCTAGGTTCAGTTTTAACAATCAACTTTTACGTACTATAAACTAAGTTCCCCCGATACAGTTGAAATTTCGATAGTTTTGCTCTCAGTCGAGGTATAGAATTAAGAATTGTCCTTTTTCTTTCTATTTTTTTTTTTGATGATTTCTTTTTCATTTTGAATCCGATGAAATCGGATTCAAAATGAAAAAGATCTTAGTTATTTTTTTTTTTCAATAAAAAAAAAAAAATAACTAAGATCTCATATGTATTACAATTTCATCACTAAATCCATTTGGAATTTTTCTAACGATTCCGATACTTTAGTATCATTAAGTATTAATACTCTTTATTGTGTATATGTATATAATATAAAAAAGGTAACAAAGGTAACATTTACCAAACCAATTAAGTTTTAGGCTAGGCATATAAAAAAAAAGAGTTTAAATTTCTACGGCAATTGTACTATTCACAATAGAAAATCTTAATCCTATTTTTCTATTGTGAAAGGTTAATGGATAGGGAAAAATACTATTCTTAATAAGAACCCAATATACAGAAAACTCTTATTCTACATACCATAGCTAGTTATAACTAATATTGAGTAGTTCAATACATTAATTAATGTGAATCGTTCATCTTAAAAAATTTTCAGTTCTTCGGGCTATGTCAATTCCGATTATCCCAAGACTTTATTATTTGTTTGTCGCACAAAAAAACTTTTTGAATGTCCGGTGGAAACAGATTTCGCTAAAGAAAAAGCTTTTACTGCAGTTAAATATCCTTTTTTCTTCCAAATATTCCTACGAATACGTTTTTTTGACATAGAAATACATTTTTTTGGAACTGCCATTCAAAAAAGGGTTACTCATTTTTATTTATCGTTGTATGTGAAAGACATGTATTGTTCGGAATAGATCGTTTTTTTTTATTATTATCTATACTTTATTCTGTGAATAATAGTTTTTTTTTCACTTTCAACATTTAACATAATTTAACATTTAACATAAAATAATTTAACATAAAATAACAAATAATATATTTTAAATACATAATTTTATTATTAAATTTTATTATTAATACATATTATATATTTTTCTTTATTATTGTTTATTGTTCTTTTCGAAAGAGATAAGAGTTGGTGAATCGGAAACAATTATTAATTAAAAAAAAAAAATCTCAATTTGTTTGTTTTCTTATGGAACATACATATCAATATGCATGGATAATACCTTTTCTTCCACTTACAGTTACTATGTCAATAGGATTTGGACTTATACTTATTCCGACAGCAACAAAAAATATTCGTCGTATATGGGCTTTTCCTAGTATTTTTCTGTTAAGTATAGCTATGGGATTTTCGGCCAATCTGTCTATTCAACAAATAAATGGAAGTTTTATTTATCAATATCTATGGTCTTGGACCATAGATATTGATTTTTCCTTAGAGTTTGGATATTTGATCGATCCACTTACTTCTATTATGTCAATACTAATTACTACTGTTGGAGTCATGATTCTTATTTATAGTGACAATTATATGTCTCACGACCAAGGATATTTGAGATTTTTTGCTTATATGAGTTTTTTCAATACTTCCATGTTGGGATTAGTTACTAGTTCCAATTTGATACAAATTCATATTTTTTGGGAACTAGTGGGAATGTGTTCATATTTATTAATAGGGTTTTGGTTCACACGACCGATTGCCGCAAGTGCTTGTCAAAAAGCTTTTGTAACTAATCGTGTAGGAGATTTTGGTTTATTATTAGGAATCTTAGGTCTTTATTGGATAACAGGTAGTTTGGAATTTCGGGATTTGTTCGAAATAGCTAATAACTTGATCCATAATAATGGGGTCAGCTCCTTATTTGCTACTTTGTGTGCCTCTTTATTATTTGTCGGTGCAGTTGCTAAATCCGCACAATTCCCCCTCCACGTATGGTTACCTGATGCCATGGAAGGACCTACTCCTATCTCGGCCCTTATACACGCCGCTACTATGGTAGCAGCAGGAATTTTTCTTGTAGCTCGGCTTATTCCTCTTTTCATAGACATACCTTATATAATGAATTTCATTTCTTTAATAGGTGTAATAACAGTACTATTAGGAGCTACTTTTTCTCTTGCTCAAAGAGACATTAAAAGAAGTTTAGCTTATTCTACAATGTCTCAATTAGGTTATATTATGTTAGCTCTAGGTATAGGTTCTTATCGAGCGGCTTTATTCCATTTGATCACTCATGCCTATTCTAAAGCTTTATTGTTTTTGGGATCTGGATCCATTATTCATTCAATGGAACCTATTGTTGGATATTCACCAGAAAAAAGTCAGAATATGGTTCTTATGGGTGGTTTAACAAGATATGTTCCAATTACAAGAACTACTTTTTTATTAGGTACACTTTCTCTTTGTGGTATTCCACCTCTTGCTTGTTTTTGGTCCAAAGATGAAATTCTTAATGATAGTTGGTTATATTCACCAATTTTTGCAATAATACCTTGTTTCACAATAGGATTAACCGCATTTTATATGTTTCGGGTATATTTACTTACCTTTGATGGGTATTTGCGCGTTTATTTTCAAAATCACAGTAGCACTAAAAGTAATTCGTTCTATTCAATATCTCTATGGGGAAAAGAAGCACCAAAAACAGTCAATAAAAATTTACTTTTATCAACGATGAATAGTAAGGTCCACTTTTTTTCAAAAGATACATATAAAATTTTTGATAATGATAAGATACGATACTTTATTACTCACTTTGGAAATAAATATACTTCCATGTATCCTCACGAATCAGACAATACTATGCTATTTCCTCTGCTTGTATTGGTACTATTTACTTTGTTCGTTGGATTAATAGGAATTTCTTTTGATCAAGGAGTAATGGATTTTGATATATTATCGAAATGGTTAACCCCATCCCAAAATCTTTTCCATCCAAATTCGAATTATTCTGTGAATTGGTATGCATTTTTTACAAATTCCATTTTTTCAGTAAGTATAGCCATTTTCGGATTATTCATAGCATATATTTTATATGGGTCTGTTTATTCATTTTTCCAGAATTTGGACTTAATCAATTCATTTGTAAAAGGGAGCCCTAAGAGAATTATCTTGGACCAAATAAAAAGTGTTATATACAATTGGTCATATAATCGTGGTTACATAGATATTTTTTATACTAGAGTTTTAGCCATGGGTATAAGAGGAATAACCGAGCTAACTCAGTTTTTTGATAGACATATAATTGATGGAATTACAAATGGAGTTGGCCTTACAAGTTCCCTTGTAGGTGAAGGGATCAGATATATGGGGGGAGGGCGAATCTCATCTTATTTATTCTTATATTTTTTTTATGTATCAATATTTTTATTAT